CTAGGATTAAGAACAGTTTCTTATTATCTACTTTGAAGGCAGAAGGTTTAATTAACCTAAATCCCATTTCCTTTTTTTTGTAAAATATGTTAAATATTTTACGGGAAATGTGGAGGAGGGATGTGTAAGTTTTGAGTTGATAATAGTCAACTTCTTCCTATTTACAAGATAGGCAGCTTAAAGCTTTCAAAACTATTTTCAGATCTTTTTTTCTAGGTGTCCTATAAGGGGGATTATAACTAGGAATTTTAGAAAATAATAAATTGATGCTATTTGTCCAAGAACTATAAATGGGTATTCAACGGGTTGTCTGCCTATTCAGGTTAAAATATAAAAGTCCCCTACAAACAGTCAGAAGGTTATTTGTCTTAGTGGGCGGTAGTAACATGATTTTTTTGGGGAAAGGTGTAAGAGGGGGACAAGGAATAGGACTAAGATAGCTCTAACAAGGGCTATAACTCCCCCTAACTTATTAGGTATTGAGCGTAGGATAGCGTAGGCGAAGAGAAAGTATCATTCTGGTTGTATATGGGGAGGAGTTACTAGGGGGTTGGCTGGTATAAAATTTTCGGGGTCTCTAAGTGTTGTTGGGAATAGAAGGGCAAGTATTCTTAGTGCAATAATAAAAATAATAAATCCTACTAAGTCCTTTGATCTAAAGTATGTATGGAATCTAACCTTATCATAATCAGACGGTATTCCTAAGGGGTTTTTTGATCCTGTTTCGTGTAAGAATAGAAGGTGGAGAATTCTAAGTAAGGCTAGAATGAATGGGAATAGAAAATGGAATACAAAGAATCGGTGAAGTGTAGGGTTGTCCACTGAGAATCCCCCTCATATTCACTGTACTATGTCTGTTCCTATATATGGAATAGCAGTAACTAGTTTGGTAATTACTGTAGCAGCTCAGAATGACATTTGTCCTCATGGTAGGACATAACCAAAAAAGGCAGTGAGGATAGAAAGTAAGAATAGGATGACTCCTATTTTTCATGTCATTTGTTTTATGTAAGACCCATAGTATAGGCCTCGTCCCATGTGGAAATATATACAGATGAAGAACATTGAGCCTCCTTTAGCATGTATTTTTCGTAGCAGTCACCCATATTTAACGTCTCGACAAATATGTCTAACAGATGAGAAGGCCATTGATATGTCGGGGGTGTAGTGCATTGCTAGGAATATCCCGGTGATTATTTGTGCTCCTAAGCATAGTCCTATGAGAGATCCAAATTTTCATCATATTGAAATTTTTCTCGGTGTTGGAAGGTCTCATAGGGATTTATTAACAATCTTGATAATAGGGTGTTTCTTTCGTATTGGTGTTTTCATTTAAGGGACTGTGAAGTTTTCTGTTCACGTCTTTGGACTGACAGACCAATATTATATTTTAACTAAGTCTCTTAGAGTTTTAGTGTTCTTGTGAGGGGGTAAATGACTCAAAGGAAGTAATAAATGATAATGTTGGCTATGGTTATGGTTCATAGAAGTGTTTTGTTGACTTTGAGTTTATAAAACCTTTTTGAGAATAGAGTCTTGGAGAGTGGTCAGTACATCATGTAAAATCTTATGCAAATTTGTATATAAAAGTATAATGATAGGAGCCTTGCTAGAATAAGTATTGAGACTATAATAATATTATTTTTGGTTGTAACAATAATAAACATAATTCACTTATAAAAGAACCCAAGTAGGGGGGGAAATCCTGCTATTGAAAGAATTCTAATTATTAGTATTTTAGCAAAAGTAATTTTGTTACTTATTTTTTTTGTCTTGGATAAGAATTCTATTTTATATTTGTTACCAATCCAGAATAATGGTGTCATCATTATAATATAGGATGAGAATAGGATAATACAGATTCATTGTTTAGCTTTGGGGAATACAATAACCATCCAACCTAAGTGGGCTATAGATGATAATGCTATGAGCTTTCGTAATTGGGTTTGATGAATACCAAAGGTGGATCCTATAACTGCAGATGAAACTCCTATTATTCTTAAGACTAATATTGATGTTTTATTTCTTAGGGAGATAACCATGTATAGAGGTATAATCTTTGAGGGTATGGCTACAAAGAACCCTTTTCATAATTTTAGCCCTTGCATGGTGTCAATAAACCAGAAGTGGGCTGGGAATATCCCAATCTTTAAGGTTAGGGATAAAGTTATAATTAGATATTCTAATCATTTGTATTTTCCTTGAATTAGAAGTTTTCCAGATAGGTAAAGTCGAATTAGGATGCCCAAAAGTAGGCAGGCTCTACCTGCTGCTTGGAATAAGAAATACTTTTTAGTTCTTTCTATGGATCGAGGAGTGATTTTTAGACTTAATAAAGGGATTAATGTTAGTCTTTGTAATTCTATTCAGAACCAAATTATTAGTCAGTTTTTAGAAATAAGACATCCTGTTATCCTAAGTAGTAATGTTCTGAAGTAAAATAATATGTTTGACATTGAGAGGTAGAGCTAGGTTTGAACTAGCTAAAAATTAGTTATCGGCTAATTTTCCCTTCCTTTAGGGGTCTACCTTAGTGGTGGGGGGGAATGGCTTTAGTTGCTATGGTAAGGATAAAGTAGAATAGAAGGAAGGAGATAGTTAAGGGGAGGAATTTCTTTCACATTAGTTCCATAAGTTGGTCGTAGCGTATGCGGGGAAATGATGCTCGTATTCATAGAAATGTAAATATTAGAAACATGGTCTTGACAATAATAATTGCTACTCTTAGATGTAATTTAGATTTTTGAGTTGTGAATGGCCCTAAAAATAAGATTATGGTAATTAAATTGATAAATATGATTTTTGCATATTCCCCTATAAAAAATAAAGCAAATGGGGCTCCTGCATATTCTACTTTATAACCAGAAACAAGTTCTGATTCACCTTCTGCTAGGTCAAATGGTGTTCGTTTAGTTTCTGCTAATGAGGATATAAATCACATTATAAATAGAGGCAGGCAAGGTATGATAATCCATATATAAGTCTCTTGGAGTGAAGAGAAGGAGTATAGTCCTCATCTACCAACTATAATGATTAGGGGAAGAATGATGAGTCCAAATCTTACTTCATAAGATATTGTTTGGGCTACTGCTCGTATTGCTCCAAGAAGGGCATACTTGGATTTTGATGCTCAACCTGCTCCAAGAACGGCATAAACTGATAATCTTGAAAAGGTGATAATAAATAGCAGGGAAAGTGTTAAATTGATTCTTCTTTTAATAATGGGGGCGGTTTTTCAGAGTAGTAATGCAATAAAGAAAAATACTAGGGGTGTTATTAAGAAGAATATGGGGGCTGATTTATAGGGCTTAAATTTTTCCTTAATAAAGAGCTTGAGGCCATCTGCAAAGGGTTGTAGAATTCCTAATGGCCCCACGAGTTTGGGCCCCTTCCGTAGTTGGATGTATCTGAGTGTCTTTCGCTCTAGTAGTGTTAGTAAGGCAACTGCTAGGAGAATTGGTATTATAAATAATGCCAAATTGAGGGTGACTACTATTGTTAAAAAATGTTTATTAAATAGGTTGGTTAATAGTTTAAACATGAGAATTATAGGGAGGAGTTAAACCTCCATTACTGGATTTTAAGTCCATTGTTATTTCATTTTAACTACTATAAAGATAGGTTGGCAGGTTTTAATCCTACTACTCTTTGGTTAACGGCCAAATGCTCAAACATTAAACTTCAACCTAGGAAGTAGGTAAATGGTATACTATAAAAATTTGAATTTTATATTAAGAGTTCAATTCTCTTTTTCCTATTTATAGTGGTAGTTAATTTATAATTTTGGAATTGCACTTCAAGGTAGGGTTTTATTGGCCCTCACTATAAAATATATAAGGTGTCCGAGTAAAGGTGTTGGTTTGTAAAACCAGATACGGGGTATTTCCTCTCTTATAAAAGGATAGCTATTAGAAAGTATTGCTTTTACAAGGCAATGATATCTGTTGAATTCAGGTTCCTTTTATTTAAAGCTTTAGGAAAGTTTCCTCTAGTAGATTTGCAATCTATTGTGCTAATTTACACTATAAAGCTTATAAAATTTGATATTCTTATAGTTTAAAAAAAACAACAGATTTTCTTCTTGTAATTTTCCTATCAGGAATAAGGATTTATAAGGGAGTTCCCCTATAAAGTTTTATCAGAATAGTTAAAGATATAATAAAACTTTGAAGAGGTTTAGTTGGGAAAATGTTTCCTTTTGGTGAAAAGAATTTGGTTCTGGTTTTTATTGTTAGGAGGTTAAAGATTTATACATGTAAACTTATAGGTGTTCCGGTGAAGACCCAAGAAAGTTAAAAAATTTATTAAAGATAATTTTTTATATGAATTGGATGTGTTACTAAATTTTTTAAAGGAGGATACCTGTTAAGAAGCGTCACACCTGCAGTAACAAATATTTAACTTTGCCTGAGAGGGCGATTAAATCATATAGCTAGTAAACTGGCGAAGATACCGTGCCAGCAGCCGCGGTTAAACGGACGGTGTACTTAATATAATAGGTAGCTTAACACAGATATCTTTTAATACAAAAATGGAAGAAAGAAAGGACAATGTGGAATTTGATTTTTTTTTGGATATATTAAATTTGGGGAGAAGCTGTAAAGATAAGGGAGAGGACCTGGTTTTGATATCCAGTTATTCCTTAGTAAAAAAGTTAATGCTGGTAGAGTATTAAGGAAATCTTTGAGAAACAAAGAACTTGGCGGTGATTTAATTCTGATCAGGGGAGCTTGTCTTAATAAAATGATAATCCACGTTATACCTAACCTTTTCTTGTAATAACAGCCTCTATATCATCGTCATTAAGTTTTCATTGTGAGTTAGAAGGCTATAATACTATTAATAGTTTGATGTCAGATCGAGATGGAGCTTATGAAAAGGGGAGGATGGGCTACAATGATAATTAATCTATATAATATATTTCTAGGAGTGGATTTTTTTTTGAAATAAAAAGCTGAAATAGGACTTGATAGTAATAGAAGGGAGATAAATTCTATGAATTGAGCTCTGAATTGCGTACACATCGCCCGTCACCTGCGGGGAAAACCTGGAGTAAGTCGTAACAAAGTAGGCGTACCGGAAGGTGCGGCCTGGCCAATTTGCAGAGGTAGTTTAAAAAAATATAGGCTTTGGGTGTCTAAGATGTTAGGTGATCTGATCCTTTGAATAAATTTGATTTTTGTAAAATAAGTTAAATAAACTGTTGGGCTCATGACTCAAATATAAAGATGAGACTTCTTTTTTTACTTGGTTTAAATTTATTAGACAATAAGTAAAAATAGGATAATAAAGATAATAGAATTATAGATTTGATGGAGGTCATGTAAAATATTTTGACTTGAAGGAATTTTTTAGTAATATTTATTGAAAATTTTTAGTTACCTATAGATTTTTACTGTGAAGGTTATTAGAATTAATGTTGTGAAAATAAAGTGGGAAGAAAGTTTTTGGCTGTACCTTTTGTATTATGGAGGACTAAATAAGTTAAGTGTTTTCTTTATAAACGAAATAATATGATCTATTCTTTTCCCCATAGTTGGTGGGAGGTCTAACTGTAGAAAAAGTAGGGCCAGAGAGGAGGATAGTAGTGAAATATTAATCGGATATTATGATAGCTTTTTTCCAGATAAAATTAGTGTTAGCTAAAATAGAGATTTTTTTATGGAGAGTTTATCGGTTGATCGTTAGACTCTTAGAGGGAATAACCTGTTAATTTGAGTAAAGACAATAAAGTGAATTGATGATTTTGAGGGATAGGATTTAAGCATTTTTTCTCTAAGAGAGCGTTTGAGCTTCTTAATAAATTAAGATTATAATTATTGTAAAAATTTTCTGTACTTATAAGTTGTATCTGGACATTGGGTGATTTCAAGAGTTAATGGTTCTATGAGTAAAGTTTCTTTATATTAAGATATACAATTGTCAATTATTTTTTGTTTGTGACTATTAAAAAGTATTCTTATCTTAGGGAAGATTAAAATTTTAAAGGTAAGGAAAGGAACTCGGCAAAATTTTCTCTCGCCTGTTTACCTAAAACATCGCTTCCAGATTAATAATTGTGAGGCTCTGCCTGCCCAGTGACTTTAAGGTTAAACGGCTGCGGTACTTTGACCGTACAAAGGTAGCATAATCATTTGCTTGTTAATTGCAGGCTGGAATCAACGGCTAGACGAAGGGAATACTGTCTTTCTTTACGAGTCTTGAAGTTAGTATTTTGGTGAAGAAACCAAAATGTGAGAGTGGGACGAGAAGACCCTATTGAGCTTTAGGCTTTTATTATTAATATTAATAAATAGAAGTTTTTGGTTGGGGCAACTAATCTTAGAATCAGACAAGATTAAGATAAAAGATTTTAGTCTAATATTGACCCAGAAATTTTCTGGAAATAAGAAATAGTTACCATAGGGATAACAGCGTAATTTTCTTTGAGAGTTCATATTGACAAGAAAGTTTGCGACCTCGATGTTGGATCAAGATGTCCTGGAGGTGTAGCCGTTTCCAAGGGTAGGTTTGTTCAACCTATAAAATCTTACGCGATCTGAGTTCAGTCCGTCGTGAGACAGGACAGTTTCTATCTACTATATTGTTCTCTCTTGTACGAAAGGACTTTGAGAAAGTAAATAAGGGCTTAAGCTTTTTTATGAAAACTATTGGAAATAATAAGACAAATATTTTTGTTATTATATGTTGTATCCCTGACTTCCAATCAGGAGGACTGCTTTGGCAGACAAAAAATTATCTGGTTTTAGTATAAGTAATCAGATATAGTTTATGAAAAATACCTGTTTTAGGCACAGGAGAAACTATATTATTAGTTTTCTGATTTCCCCACTTACATCAAACATGCGATCCACGAAAAAAAACAGGCACACAAAATGCAGGAAAATAAAAAAGGAAAAACAAATAATTCAAAAATGTATTTAAATGAAAAATAACAAAGTGATAAATAAAAAAAGGACAAACAAATCAAATGAATAATTAAAATTACACATAAATCCTATGTTATTCAGATTGATTTGAACATTTACGACACTTTATAAAATAAAACTTTTGACATTAATTTCTAATCAAGTTCCCAAAACAGCAACACGACATAATCGCGTCAGACAAGTGAACCTTACGCTAAAAGCATGCCACCTTGCATCGTCAAATCCTCAATCGTCACGGCAACCACAGAGAGCGAGCAAGGTGGGAGGGCGTGCGGAATAATCGGCTTTTAATAATCATGCGTAACATGGGATTAATAGTGCGGAATGGATGAGATTGATACAATATTAAACACCCAAGAGTATGTGGGATATAATATATACCACGATGCATTTGGATTATAAAAATATACCGCGAAATATGGTCAGGTGATTTACAGCAATAGTAACAAATTAGGCGGCTAAATTTACAAATCTTTGTCAAAATTTGCTTCTTAATGATAGTTTAGGTCCCTAAGTATTCACTCTTAAAATATTCTGGTGTGCCAAAATAAGCAGAGGGAGGGGGGCTTTTTATGGAGGGGTTTTTAGTAACCTTTAATTTATGGGTGTAGAATGGTAAAATTTTTTATTGGGATGTTGGAGGGGCAAATAATCGATAATAATTAAAATTTAAGATTATTGTAAGGTACCCCCCTTGTAGCTTTTTTTTATATGTAAAAATGGGCTTAAAATGGGGGGAGGGGGGCTTTTTATGGAGGGGTTTTTAGTAACCTTTAATTTATGGGTGTAGAATGGTAAAATTTTTTATTGGGGATGTTGGAGGAGGGGGCTAGCTGCTTTAGGTTAGTCCTTTATTAAAATATGATAGAAATGATTACAGGGATTATCTTAGTTGGAGGTTTAGTTTTGATGTTTAGAGGTTCGCCATATTATGGTTTGTTTGGTATATTGGTTCAATCTGTAGGTTTTTCTTTATTTTTGTTTTTATGGGGCTTGCCATTTTTTTCTCTTTTATTAGTCTTAATATATATAGGGGGAATGATGGTTGTTTTTTTATTTTCAACAATTCTTTCAGCTGAGCGTTTTCCAGGCTTTAGGTGAGTTGAGGTTTTTATATTCTTCTGAGGTCTTTTGGTTTTAGTTTTGCCAAAAAATTATGTTTGACATTTTGGGGACTTGGGTTATTCTATGAGATCTTTATGTAGGGAATTAGGGTTTTCAGGTGTTTTTGGGGACTTAGGAGTTGTTACGTGTTTGATAGCTTATATTTTGTTAGTGGCGTTGGTAATAGTGTTGGTTTTAGCTTTTGAACATGGTCAGCTCAGGTTACGTAAGCTATGGTTGCAGCTGTCTAAAAAAGGATAATAAGGACGATGAGAGAAAAAGTGACTAGTGTTATGAAATAAAAATATGAAGGAATTAATGCATTTTGTGCTTTTTGTATGACTTTTGTTGTTGGTATAGAAACTAGTGTGATGCCCTTGGCTCCTATTAGTGTTGTTCATCCTTGGTCTAGTATTCGTAACACTCCTGTAGTTCTCAGTAAGTGCGAGGTTGATACGATTGGGCTATGAAGGGTATTAACATAGAATCAGTTATTTCTTAAGAATTTGGCAGTCTTTAGGGTTAATTGGGTTTTTATTGGGCTAGGCATAAGGTTTTTTGTGACAAATATTATGGTGTAAATTAACATGAGTAGGGGAAGAGACTTATTTATTAAAGGTATAATTAAGGTCTCTGAGTTAAGAAAGCATAGGGAAATGGATCATCCTGCTATTATTGCTCCGGCAGTTAGTCGTATGATTGGATTTGAGAGGTTGATGTTTTCTTCAGATAGGGGTTTTATTGGTTTTGTTTTAATTTTAGGTGATGAAATATAAAATATTAATCGTAGACTATAGATTGCTGTCATGAGGGTGGCTATCATTGATAAAATAATTCTGGTTCTGCTGCATATATTTTTTTGTCTAGCTTCTAGAATTGTGTCCTTGGAATAGAAACCTGCAAGGAAAGGGAGGCCACAAAGTGCTAGTCTTCCTATTATTATACAGCTTGTAGTTAGAGGTAGAGAAAATCCTCTTTTTCCCATCTTTCGTAGATCTTGTTCTTTTTTTAGTCTGTGAATAATTCTGCCTGAGCATAAGAATAATAAGGCCTTAAAGAATGCATGGGTACAAATGTGAAAAAGTGCTAGTTTTGGTGCTTTTATTCCGATAGCTACTACCATTAAGCCTAGTTGTCTTGTTGTAGAGTATGCAACTACCTTCTTGATGTCATATTGGGTTAGTGCGGCTCTAGCGGCGAATAGGGCTGTGGTGGCGCCTAGAATCCTTATTAAGTTAGTTGCCCATGGTTGGTTATTTAAGAGGGGGCTACATCGGAATAGGAGGAATACCCCTGCTACAACCATTGTTGAGCTATGAAGTAGGGCTGAGACTGGTGTTGGGCCTTCCATGGCTGCTGGTAATCAAGGGTGAAAGCTAAATTGGGCTGACTTTCCTGCGGCTGCTAGTATAATTCCTAGTATGGCTATTTTTATAGGGGCTGATTTTTTTTTAAAAAAGAATATGTTTTTTAGTTTTCAAGTTTTGTGGTTTATAATGGCTATTGCCATAAATAGGACCATGCCTCTGTCTCCTATACGTTTATATATTATTGCTTGCAATGCGGATCTTTTGGCGTCAGTGCGGGTGAATCATCAACTAATTAATATGAAGGACATTATTCCGACTCCTTCTCAACCAATAAATAACATGAAAAGGTTTTTTGATGAGACTAATATTAACATGAAAAGTAAGAAAAGAATTAATGTCCTTATAAATGATTTCTTGTTAGGATCTTTTCTCATGTAATATTTGGAAAATTCTACTATTGACCAAGTGACATATAGTCCTACAGCAGAAAATAGAATAAAGGGGAGATCAACTATAAGAGATACTTTAAATCTTTGTAATTTTGAGTAAAACCATTTAAGCTTGACAATGAATGTGGGGGTACCTGATAGGTATCAGTAAAATAAGATTATTAATGAAAAGATTGAGGTGTTGAGTAGGATCTTTATAGGTTTGTTTTTTCTTTTTCTTGTTATTATATTTTTTAAAATAAAGAGAAAGAAGGAAATGAGTATTACTACGCTTAAAATCATCAGGAGTACCATGGAGTTAAACCACAGATTCTTTAACTTAGCAGGTTAAGAATAATCAATTACTTCTGGTCGACATAAGGGGTTAGTCTTATTCTTTAGAATCACAATCTATTATTTTTATATAAACTATTGTCGATTTATGTTATTAGGTTTGGAATGAAGATTAGCCCTAGTAGTGGGAGAGTATGAAGAGTAATCATTAGGTTTTCTCGTTCTTTGATTATTATATTTGAGATTTTTCACTTGTGAGACCATCCACTATTGAGAAGTTGGTAAATAGTAAGGCTAAATATTCTTGTAAGGGCGATTCCTAATGCAACTGGTCAGTATGCTAAAACTCTTCATTTTAATATGGTTGAGAAGGCTAGAATTTCTCCGATGGCTTTTGGTAGAGGTGGGAGACCTAGGTTAGCGGCTAGGAAGACTAGTCAGAATAGGGGTAGTAGTCCGGTGATTTTCTTTAGGCTTCGTTTTATTAAAAGGGTTCGAGTTCCACTTCGTTCATAGAATAGGTTGGCTAGGGCAAATAAGGCTGATGATACGATTCCGTGGGCTATCATTATAATCACTCTGGCTTTTAGAGCTCATCTTGTGCCAGTAGATATGGCCGCTATCATGAAGCTCATGTGGGAGACGGATGAGTAAGCAATTAGTGACTTAAGGTCGGTTTGGGTTATACAAATTAAACTAGTGAGAATACCCCCCCAACAGCAGAAAAAGATAAGTATGGGAGCTATGTTTTTAGTAAGAGGTTTTCAGAAAAATTGGTATAGTCGGATGAAACCATATCCTCCCATCTTTAATAATATGGCAGCCAATATCATGGATCCTGCTACTGGGGCTTCAACGTGGGCCTTTGGTAGCCAAAGATGGAAGGTAAATATTGGAACCTTTACTAAAAATGCTAATATACAGAAGAGAGTGAGAGAAGGAGAAGTTATAGTTGTTGGTTTTCATTTTAACCTTACTATTTTTATGTTGTAGTCGTTGAAGTATATAATGATTAATCTTATAAGGAGGGGGAGGGAACTTATTAGGGTGTAAATGATAAAGTAATATGAGGCTTCTATTCGTTCCTTTTGCATTCCTCATCGTGAGATTAGGAGGAGGGTTGGAATTATAGTGGCTTCAAAGGCAACAAAGAATAATATAAGGTTAGTGGTCGAAAATGTAATTGTTAGGGCTATTAATATTAGTAATTTTAATGTTATAAATGTTCGTTGTATTTTTTTTTCTGCGGCTGTTAAGCTAGAGATTCTTGCTAGAAGTGTAACTACTATTAGTCAGCAGCTTAATACTATTAAGGGGATACTAATATTGTCAGTGGCAAGGGAGGAAGAAAGGTGTTTTCAATTAATGTTTTTAGTTCCACTATAAAGGAAGCATGAAATAAGAAAAATAATTGAGACTTGGACTATGTTGACTTGTCAGATCTTATTGTTTGGTGTTGCTCAGGTAGAAATAATTACTCCTGAAATAGTTAAGATTATGGTAATCATTTTTAATTTTTAGCTCAATCTAGACCTCCTTTTATTCACTCGTAGAGAAGACCAATGGTTAATATTATTATAAAGAATATAAGGGGGAAGGTTCTTTTATTGGGACTTAAAATTGTTATTGACAGGGGTAGGGGTAATAAAATGGCTATTTCAAGGTCGAAGAGAAGAAAGAGAAGGGCTATAAGGAAGAATCGAAAGGAGAATGGTAGACGGGAAGAGTTTATTGGGTCAAATCCACACTCATAGGGAGATTCCTTTTGGGTTTTAGGAAGGTTGGAAGGGAGAATTTGTCCTATACTAAACATTAGTAATGTGATTATCAAACAAATTATTAGGTATGAAATTATTAGGGGCATTAAAAAGGAAGTTGGCAGATTGTAATGTAATTAGCTTGAAACTAAGGTGATGCAGGTTTAATTCCTGTACTTCCTTAGGCTCCGCCTCATCAGTATACACAGATAAATAAAAAGATTCATACTACGTCTACGAAATGTCAGTATCATATAGCACATTCATAGCCTACGTGGTGGTTTAAAGAGAAATGACTTTTAATAAGACGAAGTAGACAAACAAGGAGAAATGTTGTACCTATAATAACATGTAGCCCATGAAATCCTGTGGCTACAAAGAATGTGCTACCGTAGACTCTATCCGCTATGGTGAATCTTGCTTCTCAATATTCGTAGGCTTGGAGGCTTGTAAATCAGGCACCTAATAGAACAGTGATTATTAGGGATATTTGTGCTTCTTTTCCTTTCCCTTCTCGGAGTCTGTGGTGTGATCATGTAAGTGAGGCTCCTGAAGAAAGAAGGACGGCTGTGTTTAAGAGAGGGACACCTCAAGGTCCAATTGGTTTAATACCAGTAGGTGGTCAGGACATTCCAATTTCTGCTGTGGGGGATAGTGCGCTGTGAAAGAATGCCCAGAAAAATGAGAAGAAGAACATAATTTCTGAAACTACAAATAGAATAAACCCAATCTTTAGTCCATGGACCACAGGAGTTGTATGCATTCCAAGGAAGGTGGCTTCTCGTATTATGTCACGCCATCAAAATACCATGATTACTGTGACGGTTAACAAGCCTATTAGAGCGGTTAGGAAAGAGTCTTTTTGAAATCATCTCACTAGGCCTGTTGTTGTGACCATAGCTCCTATAGCAGCTCCTAGAGGTCAAGGGCTGCGATCAACCATATGAAAAGGGTGTTGGTGATTAAGTGGGGTTTTCATTTTTTTAGTTTTTAACTTTTTCTTCTAAGTAGTTCTTTCTTAATATTAAGAATACTGTAGCTTGAATAAAAGCTACAGCTATTTCTAAAATTAGAAGAGTAATTATTAGGGAGATTGACATTAGGCCAAGAGAAGTACTATAGTTTATAGCTTCTCAGATAGTGCAGGCACAAAGAAAGATAAGAAGGTGTCCAGCAAGAAGATTAGCCCCTAATCGGAATCCTAAAGTTAAGGGCTGTATAAATAGGCTGATGGTTTCAATCACTATCATTACTGGGACAAGATAAATTGGTGTACCCTGTGGTAATAGATGTCTTATCTTATGCTTTCAGTTTTTCTTGAAGCCAGCAAGGTTGACTCTAATCCATATTGGGAGTGATAGGCTAAATGTAAAGCTTAAGTGTGATGTTTGAGAAAATGTATAAGGGATAAGGCTCATAAGGTTGAATCTTAGACAAATAAGGAAAAGTGAGAATAGTCAGGGGGCTCATGGGTTAGTCTTAGTTTTTATGTTAGTTAATAATAGTTTTCAGAGACTTTTTAGAAAGAGAGATATAGTTTTTCTTCGTCCTTGGATTCAATGGGTTTTTTTTTGGAGCCATATTCAAGATAAGGCTATGAGTCTTCCAATTATTGTTAATGAAAATATTGATATCTTAGCAGGAATAAATTGGTCAAATATATTATTAATTATTATCATTTTCATAAAATTTTATTAGTTTTAGTGGTGTGTCTATTCTTTTTGTTTAGATTGATACTTCTGGTAATTTTTTTTGTGGTTATAATGATAAGGGAAAACATAGATCAGCATGTGAATAATTTTATTAACCAAATTGTGAAGTCTAGTTGAGGCATTCTTTAATAGTGATTTTCACTTTCTTATGATTAAGAGTCATAAACTTTCTTGATAAGCTAATTAAAGAGGCTTAGGAGTTAGCGACTTCTTTGCATCAATTATAAAATGTTTTTTGGTTAACAGATTCTACTACTATTGGCATAAATCTGTGATTTGCTCCACAAATTTCAGAACATTGACCATAAAAAATTCCTGGTCGATCAATTTTTACGAACATTTGGTTAAGTCGTCCAGGGACAGCATCCATCTTTAATGCTAGTTGGGGAACTGATCAGGCATGTATTACGTCAGTTGAATAGGTGATTATTCGAATATCGGTGTTAAAAGGTAGAACTAGTCGATTGTCAACTTCTAGTAGTCGTGGGAGGCCTTTTTGACTCAAGTCTTCTAGATGAACCATGTAGGAGTCAATTTCTATTCGTTGATTGTCTCAGATTTCGTAGGTTCAATATCACTGATGTCCTATAGTCTTAACTGTTATTCTTGGGTTTGTTCCTTCATCCATTCAGTATAATAATTTGATAGATGGGATAGCCAATGCTATTAGAATAAATCCGGGAGATATAGTTCATCATAATTCTACTTGCTGCTTTTCTGTAAACTTTCAGTGTGAAGGCCCAGGCAGTAGAAGGAGAAAGAGACCATAAATTATCATTATGGTTATAAAGACTATGAAAATCATGGTATAGTCATGAAATCGGTGGAATTCTCCCATGACATAAGAAGCTGCATCTTGAAATTTTAGCTGTAAGGGGTGTGACATTATTATTTCTTTAAGAGATTGGTGGAATAGATTCTATTTGTTCCAAATTTGCGGGAAATAAGGCTTAATATTGATATTCCAATCCTTGCTTCTACTGCTGATATAGTTAACAAAAATAGGGAAAAAGAAAATTTTATTTTGTCTTTTAAGTTATAAGATCCAATTAAATTTAGTATGACTAATTTAAGGATTATTAGTTCTAAGGCAATTAAAATTGATAGTAGGAATTTCTTTTTATAGAAAATTCTTACTATTGCTGAGATTGTTGAGAATGTTACTATGATAATGATTAATTGCATAAAGAAGTTTCAGAACTCTGAAGATTAATGAGCCGAAATCATTTGTTTTATTTAAACTAACTTCTTTTTAAGCTAATACTCCCTTTTTCTCTTTCTTTCAGGAAATAGGCATTTCTTTAAATGTATGTTCTTGTGGAGGATAGATTGGGTAATGTCACTCTAAATTAGATGTGATTTCTTTAGTAGTTGTTTTCAGGTTTTTGTTTTTAAGGGATAAGGCTACTATGGTTAGGAATCCTATAGTGCCAATAAAGGTTAATAAGGAGCCTAGTGAGGATACTGTGTTTCAGAAAGCAAAGGCGTCTGGATAGTCAGAGTATCGACGTGGCATACCTGCTAACCCCAGGAAGTGTTGTGGGAAGAAAGTTAAGTTTACACCAATAAACATTAATATAAAGTGTGCAGTAGCTCTTGTTTTATCAAGTTGGGATCCAGTAAATAGGGAAAATCAGTGGTTAAAGCCGCTAAAGATTGCAAACACAGCTCCCATTGATAACACGTAGTGAAAATGGGCAGTTACATAGTAAGTATCATGTAGAGCTACATTAAGAGAAGATTTGGATAGTACTATTCCAGTTAATCCTCCCACTGTAAATAAAAAGATAAATCCTATTGCTCAAAGAAGAGAGGGGTGCGCGGTGTTAAGATTAAAGGGTACCCCCTGAAGTGTCGCAAGTCATCTGAATACCTTGACGCCTGTAGGAATGGCTATAATCATAGTTGCTGCAGTAAAATAGGCCCGGGTGTCAACATCTAGACCAACTGTAAACATGTGATGGGCTCAAACTATAAATCCTAAGATACCAATTGTAATCATGGCGTACATCATTCCCAGGTATCCAAAAGGTTGTTGCTTACCGGTTCGATTTGTAACTACATGTGATATAATTCCAAAGCCGGGTAAAATAAGAATGTAAACTTCAGGGTGACCAAAGAATCAGAATAAATGTTGAAATAGAATTGGGTCTCCTCCTCCTGTGGGGTCAAAGAAAGAGGTGTTAATTTTTCGGTCTGTTAATAACATAGTTATAGCTCCAGCTAGTACAGGCAGTGAGAGTAATAAAAGAAATGTTGTTATAAAGATGGATCAAACAAATAGAGGGGTACGGTCCATTGTCATTCCAGGTGCACGCATATTTATTATTGTAGTAATGAAGTTTATTGAGGCCATAATTGAAGAGGCTCCTGCTAAGTGTAATGAGAATATAGCTAGGTCAACACATCCACCTGAATGGGCAACAGGCCCTGATAGTGGGGGGTAAACTGTTCAGCCTGTCCCTACCCCTCTTTCTTTACCTGCAGAGGCTAATAGTAACAGGAATGATGGAGGAAGAAGTCAAAAGCTCATTTTTTTCATTCGGGGGAAGGCCATGTCGGGGGCTCCAATCATAAGGGGTACTAATCAGTTACCAAAACCTCCAATCATAATTGGCATTACCATGAAGAAAATCATGACAAAGGCATGAGCAGTAACTATAACGTTATAGGTTTGGTCTTTTTGGATAAGAGAGCCTGGCTGTGACAGTTCTACTCGGATAATTTTACTCATAGCAGTTCCTATGGTTCCGGCTCAGGCACCAAAAACAAGATATAGGGTTCCTATATCCTTATGGTTTGTTGAAAAGAGTCACCGACTTATATATTGTTTTAGTTTTGAATTATAGGCTTTCAT